AATATGATGAGAAGCTATTCCTCCCGGAACAAAAGGATCAAACCCTTCCACGCCCCACGACGGATTTACAGGTTGTACTTTTCCCGTTAGTCCATAAGGATCGGACACCCATATTCCGGGACCATACAAGCCTGTTACATGAAATGCACCAAAACCAAAGCAAGCCACCCCGGAGAGAAATAAATGAATTCCAAAGATCTTGGGCAAATCCAAAGAAGGTTTTCCTGTCCGTTCATCACAAAATATTTCTAGATCCCAATAGACCCAATGCCAGATAGCTGCCAAAAAGCATAAGCCAGAAAACACAATATGTGCCCCAGCTACACCTTCGTAACTCCAAATTCCCGGATTCGTTACAGTCCCTCCTGTGATACTCCAACCTCCCCATGAATTGGTTATTCCTAACCGAGTCATGAAGGGAATAACGAACATACCCTGTCTCCACATTGGATCAAGAACAGGGTCAGAAGGATCAAAAACGGCTAATTCATACAGAGCCATCGAGCCCGCCCAACCAGCAACCAGAGCTGTATGCATTATATGAACGGAAAGCAACCGGCCGGGATCATTCAATACAACGGTATGAACACGATACCAAGGCAAACCCATGGAAAATACCCCTTTATCAAAGAAAAATAGACACTACGTAACTTTATTGCATTGAAAAAAACTATACTATGACTATCCTATGGACCTCCCTTGTTCGGTGGATTATTTCCTAAGAAGGGCTAGGTTACTATTTATTCTATTCTGTTTGTAATAATGGAATAATTCTGTTCGTAGGAACAAAGAGAAGCAGATTTATTCTATACTCGATAAGTACCAATACGCAATGGGGGGTTGGTACCATTTTCTATGAGTAAATGTTTATCATTAGAAGGACTTATTCGTAAAAATTTTCCTTTATTTATTTTGTTTTTGTCTTTCTTTCTAAATTTTTCTAATTTTTGGATAAAATAAATATGATAAAGCCAATATTATAAAGACAATAAAACCATATTGTTACGTTTCCACATCAAAGTGAAATATAGTATTTAGTTCTTTTTTCTTTCAATTCATGCCTATTGGTGTTCCAAAAGTACCTTTCCGCAGTCCTGGAGAGGAAGATGCATCTTGGGTTGACGTATAGTGCGACTTGTCAGATATATTGGGTCATATGGGATTTCCCCGTTCTCTCCCCCGATCGAGATATCCTCTGTTTCGCCCAAGAAAGAGAAATTGAATCATCAAAAAATTGGAGCGTGAAGTGCAATTAGATGCATTCTTTGGGGAGATTCATAGTACTATTATCAATTAGAATAATTTATGGTTGGCTTTGGTTGGACTAAAAAATGAAGTATCCAGGCTCCGTTTAGAAAAAACCCAATTGGTAATATATCTATGATTACTACATGTATCATAAATGATTGCTGTTTGTTATTTGTAAAGTCATAACAAAAAGAAATGGTGATGGGAAGATTTGTCCTATATGTGCAAATCCAAATCGGGCAGATCTTTACCCGGAGTAGAGCATAGACCTAAAAAGATGAAAGAGATCCATTCAGGAACAAGAAAATACCATCGTGATTTGGATTGAATCTCGATGAAAGAATACATCAATGAGAAGTGAATTCGATAAGTTTATTGACTTTTTTCTATTAGAAGGAAGAAAGAAAAGAAGTCAAAATTCGTCTTTATTGAAAAATCGAAGAAAAAGCCCTTTCGTTAGAAGTTAGAAAAAACCTGTTATGAAAAAGAATAGGAAAAAAGAAAGAGGACTGGAATCTATACATTGATTCTTTTTTTTCGCAATTTTTTTGAACCGTATGCATCAAAAGGTGCATGTACGGTTCCTAAGGGATACAATTTTACCCTAATCAACCGACTTTATCGAGAAAGATTACTTTTTTTAGGCCAAGAAGTTGATAGCGAGATCTCGAATCAACTTATTGGTCTTATGGTATATCTCAGTATTGAGGATGATACCAAAGATCTGTATTTGTTTATAAACTCTCCCGGCGGATGGGTAATACCTGGAGTAGCTATTTATGATACTATGCAATTTGTGCGACCAGAGGTCCATACAATATGCATGGGATTAGCCGCGTCAATGGGATCTTTTATCCTGGTTGGAGGAGAAATTACCAAACGTCTAGCATTCCCTCACGCTTGGCGCCAATGAGGTTTTTTTATTTGAGAGAAAAAAGAAAACTATGCCTTCGCCATATGAATATTAAGTAATAATAGCATGGCACTTCGAATTCGATATGCAAAAATTTTATATGGTTTTTTTTCAAAAAGATTCGATTATGTATCGAGAGAGTAGTATGAGATAAAAGGTATTCCCGATTTTCTCTTATCTATCGGGAGTCCAATTTAGCGTCACAAACTTTTTTGTTTTCACACCGAAGGGCTCTTAACAATATTTATGTTATAAAAAAAAAAGAGTGCGAAAAAAACAAGATTTTTCCTTTTTTGGTTGGATCAAAAAGAAACTTTGGGATTGCTGAATCAAAGACNA